TTATTTATTATAGATTCCTGTTTTTATCAATTAACATTACTAAATCCAATTTTGGAGTTCATTTGGATAGTGATACAAAAAGACGATATCAAATAGTTTAGTACAAAGATTAATTTATAGCTTTAATTGATTGATACGCCATTTCCTTATTATTGGAGTATCCTAGACTGGGATGTAAGACAGCGAATATGTGTATCGGGTTGCTTGCATATAACATGGATATTTACAGATCATCGACAGAAGAAAAAAGAAAAAGATGATTGATAGAATAGAACACCAGAATATATAGGAAACTCAAAATTTAAATCAGGGATACATAGATATCCTTAACATACTCAAACGGCTCCCATTATTGGTATCAAACCAATAGCGATTCATACAAGCTAAATCTTCTAATCGATAATTAGGCCAAAAAAAGAACTTTAATTTAATTAATTCATTTTTTTTTCTGTCGATATTTTTACTTTCATCCAAAAATTGACTCCAGTTTTTTAGCCTGTTCTCCTTGCAAAATAATTTATTTTTATGCACACCATTCTGATTCTTTAAATTCAAATTGAAAGAAATTAGAATTCTCAATTCTCTACGACGTCTAGACGATAAAATCTTTTCAGGAACAAGCAAATCAGAAGTATTTTTGTCTCTATTTAGAGTTTTTATTTTATGTCTTGGAATGGATTCATCAAAATTTTTCTTAGCAACATTTTTGGGGTTTCGGTTACTTTGGTGCTTACTTTTATGAACCAATGAAATACCTATTATTTGATACATAAAAAACTGTCCGTCATTTTTTACAGATAGACGGGCAGGTTCCATAATTAATATTCCCTTTTTCGTTAATTGTGTAAGATTTAAACGCCTCCTCATTATATCCAGATTAATTTCTTTTCTTTGAATATAGGATATAGTAATTTTTCTTACATTTATGAGGCTAACCAGGAGACCGTATATCTGGATATTATTCATCATTTTTTGATTCAATTGATTCAAACGTCCAGTCCATCTTAACTGCAAAGGAAAATCTCCTTTAAAGAATATTTTTAGTTTTTCAATCGATTCTAAAAAATATTCTTCAATATTGTTTTGCTTCTTTAATTCAAAATATTGTTTTGAATTTGCTGGGCTAAAATTTAAAAAATTATCATCCTGCTCTTGCTTTGCCTTGCTATTTTGATTTTCACTAAAATTTGGTTTTATATTCAAATTAAAAAAAAGTAAGTTGCTTGGGATAAACCAAGGTTTCTCTTTATATTTATGATATAGTATCACAAACTCTGGAAAGAAAAAAACTTTCGGATTTGATATGAGGTGATTTAAAATTAAGAATTTTTCATTCATTCCCATCCAATCAAAAGATATTTCCATCCAATCAAAAAAGACCCTTTTGTAATTGATTTCGCAATTTGAATCAATTGGAAGATAAAAAATATGAAATTGATCCTTTATTTGGTCCTTATTAGGTTCAACCTGAATTTTTGTATTAAATTTCCACCCCAAATATTTTCTATCCGTATTTTTTTCCATATATATAATATCACTTTTTCCTAGATAATTCTTCATAGGAATATTCTTGAGTATGTTAAAAAAGTTTTCTTTATTTCTGGTGGAATTTTCCTGCTTCTTATTTCTTTCGAATGATGTTCTATAAATACAGGATTTCTTCTTAGTTTCAGAATGAATATATTTATATGATAAAAGATCATATCTATAGTTTTTTTCAAAATTATCCTCTTTATTTGATAATAAATAGACTTTCAAATTTTGTTTTTTTTTGTAATCAAAAAAAGGGTCTTTTTCATAGGAATACCATTTCTTTAAATCATTATTTTGAGAGGTATTTATCCCATTTCGCCATTTTTGGGGGACTAATCTAGACCATGTAATCTGAGATAAATCGTATTGATAATGACCTCTTAACCAGTTTTTCCATGGATTCATTCCATAATTTGGAAGTTTATTATGTCTTATTTCGGAATCAAATATTCCTTGTCTTCCAAAAAAATCCTTTATTTCATTCTTAAGAAAAAAAGATGGTCCATTATATTGAAGAATAGATCTTACCTTATTGAAGTTAATTGCTTGGGTTTGTGATAATTTTAAAAATACATATTTTTGTGACAAGTCAGATAAATAAAAAAAAATATGTGACTTTCGCTTACTATTTCTAAGATTATCAAATATCTTTTTTATAGTCATAGGCGAAATAAAGTCAATTTGATTTTGTTTTGTTTTATTAATCCTTTCTTGATCTTGATTTCTTTTATTATTGTCAATGTATTTCTCAACAATTTTTTTTGTTGATTCCATAAAAAGGTATAGAGTGATTCTGCGCATATTAATGATACATAGAAAGATATCAATGTATATTTTTTCAATGCAAAATTGAATTAATAATTCAATATTTTTTCTTTTTAATAGTTTCCAAATTTTTGGGGGTGATTCTCCATTATTCTTTTTATTTTTTTTCATTTTTTCTATTTGATTTCTGATTGTGTTTCTT